TAATATAGCATAAAACATAAAAACAGGACAGGCTGGATAAATAAAAAAAACATAAATATATAAATATGATGTGTCATGATATGTATATTAGTATTAGTGGGGGATTATGGGACAAAAAATAAATCCACTTGGTTTCAGACTTGGTATAACCCAAGGTCATCATTCTTTGTGGTTTGCACAACCAACAATGTATTCCGAAGGTCTACAAGAAGATCAAAAAATACGAGACTTTATCAAAAATTCTCTACAACAAAATATAAAAATATCCTCTGGCATTGAGGGAATTGCACGTATAGAGATTCAAAAAGGAATCGATCTGATTCAGGTCCTAATCTATATAGGATTCCCAAAGTTATTAATAGAGGGTAGAGCTCGAAGAATCGAAGAATTACAGATGAATGTACAAAAAGAATTAAAGTGTATGAACCGAAAACTCAATATTGCTATCACAAGAATTGCAAATCCTTATGGACATCCTTATATTCTTGCAGAATTTATAGCTGGACAATTAAAAAACCGAGTTTCATGTCGTAAAGCAATGAAAAAAGCTATTGAATTGGCTGAACAGGCAGGTACAAAAGGAATTCAAGTACAAATTGCAGGGCGTATCAATGGAAAAGAAATTGCACGTGTTGAATGGATCAGAGAAGGTAGGGTTCCTCTACAAACTATTCGAGCTAAAATTGATTATTGTTCTTATACTGTTAAAACTCTTTATGGAGTACTAGGAATAAAAATTTGGATATTTGGGGACGAAAACAAATAAACCCGTACTTTCTTTGTTTTTGTGTTGTACCCCCAGAACAGAAAATTACAAACTTTTTGATTTTTTATTCGTTTTCTCTTCAATAAAAAAAAAACGAGAAATTCTAGCAATTCTATTCTATAGGTTTGAATAAAAATTCGATTGATAATTTCATCTTGATATAATTGCTATGCTTAGTCCCAAACGAACCAGATTCCGTAAACAACATAGAGGACGAATGAAAGGAATATCTTATCGAGGTAATAATATTTCTTTCGGTAGATATGCTCTTCAGGCACTTGAACCCGCGTGGATTACATCTAGACAAATAGAAGCGGGGCGCCGGGCAATGACACGGCATGTACGCCGCGGGGGGAAAATCTGGGTGCGCATATTTCCAGACAAACCGGTTACGGTAAGACCCGCAGAAACACGTATGGGTTCGGGAAAAGGGTCTCCGGAATATTGGGTAGCTGTCGTTAAACCCGGTAGAATACTTTATGAAATGGGCGGAGTCGGAGAAAATATAGCCCAAAAGGCAATTTCAATAGCGGCTTCAAAAATGCCTATACGAACTCAATTCATTACATTACTTCTGGATAAAAATGTAGAAGATGGAATCCAGCCAAACTAAACCAAACTAAAGAAAAAAGCCTACGGGGATAAAAAAACAATTGCAAGTTTTTTTTTGACAAACCAATATTTCTTTTTTTTTACTTCTCCTTTTAAATTTTAAAGAAGAGATTCAAAAAATGATTCAACCTCAAACCCATTTGAATGTAGCGGATAACAGTGGGGCCCGAGAATTAATGTGTATTCGAATCATCGGGACTAGTAATCGACGATATGCTCAGATAGGTGACATTGTTGTTGCTGTGATCAAGGAAGCATTGCCAAATACACCCCTCGAAAAATCAGAAGTGATCAGAGCTGTAATTGTACGTACTTGTAAAGAATTCAAACGTGACAATGGTATGATAATCCGATATGATGACAACGCTGCAGTTGTCATTGATCAAGAAGGAAATCCAAAAGGAACTCGAATCTTTGGTGCGATCGCTCGGGAATTGAGACAATTAAATTTCACTAAAATAGTTTCACTAGCACCTGAGGTATTATAAATATAGAAGAAGAGTCTTGGATAGAGTTTATACTAAACAATTTTCTGAAATAGATGAAATTCATTATCATTAGTAGAGTGTGTCTGACGCATATACTTTGGAACTAAATTGATAAACTAAGATAAGAAACTAAACTGATAAACTAAGAATTACAAAATGTAAAAAAAAAAAAAGAACATGTCAATATACCTAAAACTATAGACAACACCCTTCTTAGTTTATCATGGCTAGGGACACTCTTGCTGACATAATAAACTCTCTACGAAATGCTGATATGAATAGAAAAGGAACGATTCGAGTACCATGTACTAACATCACCAAAAACATTATTAAAATACTTTTACGAGAGGGTTTTATTGAAAACGCCAGGAAACATCGTGAAAGCGAAAAGTATTTTTGTGTTTTAAAGCTACGACATAGAAAGGGGCTACAAAAACCTCGTTTGAATTTAAAACGAATAAGTCGACCCGGTCTACGAATCTATTCTAATTATCAACGAATTCCGAGAATTTTAGGCGGAATGGGGATTGTAATACTTTCTACTTCTCGGGGTATAATAACAGATCGAGAGGCTCGACTAGAAGGAATCGGCGGAGAACTTTTGTGTTATATATGGTAATTTTTCTGATATCCGAATTTTCTTCGGAACTTCTTTTTTGTTAAAAAAAAAAGAAAGGAAAAGGGCGGGTTTCTAATCTCACTCCTCCTACATTAATTAGTTGATACTTTAATTTAAGGGGGTTTTACGTGGAATGAAAGAACAAAAATGGATTCATGAAGGTTTAATTACTGAATCACTTCCCAATGGTATGTTTCGGGTTCGTTTAGATAATGAAGATTTTATTTTAGGTTATATCTCGGGAAGAATACGGCGCAGTTTTATACGTATACTACCTGGGGATAGGGTAAAAATTGAAGTAAGTCGTTATGATTCAACTAGAGGACGTATAATTTATAGACTCCGCAATAAAGATTCGAACGATTAAGTAGTTTTTTCTACTTTTAATTTTCCCATCTCGAGAGATAAAACCAGTAAGGTTCCAATCGAAAGAAAGATATTTTCTTCCTATAAGTATATTGAGAATTCAGTTTGGGAATGACAAATATGAAAATAAGAGCCTCTGTTCGTAAAATTTGTGAAAAATGTCGACTGATCCGTAGACGAGGACGAATTATGGTAATTTGTTCTAACCCTAAACATAAACAAAGACAAGGCTAATCTTTCTAAAAATTTGAAATAATTTTGATTTCATTTTTAATATTATTAATATATATATATTTTATTTTATATATTTATTTCTTTTTATTAATTATTAAATTTAAATTAATTAATATTTTATAATATTTTAGAATATAAAAAATAGAAATAAATAATAACTATAATATATAATAAGAATCATAGTAATAGTCAAAACAAAATAATAAAAAGAAAGATCTTTCTAATAACTTGATGTAGCAAAAAGGAGCTATTTTGACATAAGATGGGTATATCTCTAACTTATATTTATGTATTTTTGAGAGAATAAAAATGAGAGAATAAAATATGGCAAAAACTATACCAAAAATGGGTTCACGTAGGGGTGGACGTATCGGATCACGGAAGAATGCACGTAGAATACCAAAAGGAGTTATTCATGTTCAAGCAAGTTTCAATAATACCATTGTGACTGTGACGGATGTACGGGGTCGGGTTATTTCTTGGTCCTCCGCTGGCACGTGTGGATTCAAGGGTACAAGAAGAGGGACACCTTTTGCTGCCCAAGCTGCGGCAGGAACCGCTATTCGTGCAGTAGTGGATCAAGGGATGCAACGAGCAGAAGTTATGATAAAAGGTCCTGGCCTCGGACGAGATGCGGCATTAAGAGCTATTCGTAGAAGTGGTATACTGTTAAGTTTCGTACGGGATGTAACTCCTATGCCACATAATGGCTGCCGGCCCCCTAAAAAAAGACGCGTGTAAAAAAAAAGCATTGAAGAGATTTCAAGAGAAATAAATAATTCAATGATTTGAGAAAATTCTATTACTTATGGTTCAAGAGAAAGTAAGAGTATCTACTCGGACACTACGGTGGAGGTGTGTTGAATCCAGAAAAGACAGTAAGCGCCTTTTTTATGGACGCTTTATTCTGTCTCCACTTATGAAGGGTCAAGCCGAGACAATAGGGATTGCGATGCGGAGAACTTTGCTTGGAGAAATGGAAGGAACATCTATCACACGTGCAAAATCTGAAAAAATACCACATGAATATTCTACCATAATGGGTATTCAAGAATCGATACATGAGATTTTAATGAATTTGAAAGAAATTGTATTGAGAAGTAATTTGTATGGAATTCAAGACGCTTCTATTTGCATCAAGGGTCCGGGTTATGTAACTGCTCAAGACCTCATCTTACCCCCTTCTGTCGAAATCGTTGATAATACACAGCATATAGCTATACTAACGGAGCCTGTTGGTTTTTGTATTGGATTACAAATCGAGAGGTATCGCGGATATCATAAAAAAACGACCAATAACTTACAAGACGGAAGTTTTCCTATCGATGCTGTATTCATGCCTGTTCGAAATACAAATTATAGTATTCAGTCTTATGGAAATGGAAGTCAAAAAGACGAGATACTTTTTCTCGAAATATGGACAAATGGAAGTTTAACCCCTAAAGAAGCACTTCATGGAGCCTCTCGGAATTTGATTGATTTATTTATTCCTTTTCTACACGGGGAAGAAGAAAACTTACATTTCGAAAATGATCCGTACAAGATTAATTTAACTCCTTTTACTTTTCATAATAGATTTACAAAATTAAAGAAAAATAAAAAAGAAATAGCATTGAAATCTATTTTTATTGATCAATTAGAATTGACTCCTAAGACCTATAATTGTCTCAAGAGATATAATATACATACATTATTAGACCTTTTAACTAAGAGTCAAGAAGAACTTATGAAAATGGAACATTTTCGCAGTGAAGATTTGAAACATATTTTGAATATTCTAGAAAAAAGAAATTTCGCAATTTCTTTTCCAAACGAGCCACTTTAAACCCATTGTATTTGTTTTATAAAATGAAACAAATACAATGGGTATGGATATGGGTTTTGAATTGGGAATCTTTAGCACAATCAATATATT